CATACAGATTACTTCTCAATACAATTTCTTTCAAATTTATTAAAATTTCATGTACCGATTCCTCAATACCTACTATCGTAGAATATTCATGCGGCACCCTCTCAGATTTTGCACGTGTGATACATGTTCCTTCTATTTCTCCAAGTAGAGCCCTTCGCATGGCAATACCTATGGTATCGGCTTGCCCTTTCATGAGCGGGGACAGAATGAAACGACCATAATAAAGACGCTTACCGTCTACTCTTGATTCAACACATTTCCACTGTAGTGTTCGAGTGGATCCTGCTATTTCCTCTCGAACCATACTAAATATTATTATTTGATCAGATCATTGAATCATTTATTTCTCTTGCAATCCGTTTAATTATTATTTTTACACACGTCTTTTTTTAGGAGGTCGACATCCATTATGTGGCATAGGTGTTACATCACGTACGAAACTTAATAGTATACCACTTCTACGAATGGCCCGTAATGCTGCGTCTCTTCCGAGACCAGGACCCTTTATCATAACTTCTGCTCGTTGCATACCCTGATCAACTGAAGTACGAATAGCATTTGAAGCGGCGGCTTGAGCAGCATAGGGTGTCTTTCTTCTTGTGCCTTTGAATCCAGAAGTACCGGCGGAGGCCCAAGAAACCACCCGACCTCGTACATCTGTAACAGTTACAATAGTATTGTTGAAACTCGCTTGAACATGAATAACCCCTTTTGGTATTCTACGTTCATTCTTACGTGAACCAATACGTCCATTCCTACGCGAACCAATTTTTGGTATAGGTTTTGCCATATTTTTTCATCTCATAAATATGAATCAGAAATATACAGAAAGATACGGAGATATCCATTTCATGTTAAAACAGATCCTTTATTTTTACATGGCCCTTCTTTGAGAAATTTTATAAAAGAAAGATTATCCTTGTCTCTGTTTATGTCTCGGATTGGAACAAATCACTATAATTCGTCCGCGCCTACGGATCAGTCGACATTTTTCACAAATTTTACGAACGGAAGCTCTTATTTTCATATTTCTCACTCCTTACCTTAATTTGAAATCTATTCCTTGGAAGAAAATAAGTCTCTTGTATTTTATTTTTTAGCTTCGAGTTGTATCTCTCACCAAAGGAATGTTTTCAAAAATCATTTAATCGCTCGAATCTTTGCTGCGGAGTCTATAAATTATACGTCCTCTAGTTGAATCATACCGACTTATTTAGATTTTTACTCTATCTCCCGGCAGTATCCGTATCAAACTGCGTCGGATCCTCCCTGAAATATAACCTAGAATTAGATCTTCATTATCTAAACGGACCCGGCGTTGGGAAGTGATTCAGTAATTAAACCTTCATGAATCAATTTTTGTTCTTTCATCCAGGTAACCCCTTGAAATATCATCAACTAATGGAGGAAGAGTTATATAACTCACTTTTCCTCTCTATTTCACAAATAGGAAGTTAGAGATCAAATTAGGATACCGGAGGAAGATCACCATATATAGCACAAAATTTCTCCTCCAATTTTTTCTAGTCTAGCTTCTCGATCTGTCATTATGCCTCGAGAAGTGGAAAGAATTACAATTCCCATTCCACCTAAAATCTTAGGAATTTTTTGATAGTTGGAATAGATTCGTAGACCAGGTCGACTGATACGTTTTAAAATAGTTCTATATATTCCTTTCCTAGTCCTTCTATGGCGCAAGGTTGAAACCAAGAAATCTTTGTTACTTTCCTGATGTTTCCGAACGTTTTCAATAAAACCTTCTTGTAGGAGTATTTTAACAATGTTTTCGGTGATATTAGTGGATGCTATTCGAACCGTTCCGTTTTTACTCATGTCAGCATTTCTTATAGAAGTTATTATATCAGCAATAGCGTCTCTGCCCATGACGAATTCTAATTATTGGTGCTTCTTAATTTTGATATAATCAACATGTTTTTTTATTTTGAATTATTCAATTTCAATTATTAATTATTAAAAGTATATGCGTGAAACACAATCTATTAATTTAATCCATTTCAGATATCCCACTATAACTATATCATAGTTTCATCTACTAGTATTTATAATACTTCAGGAGCTAATGAAACTATTTTAGTAAAATTCAACTGTCTCAATTCCCGAGCAATCGCGCCAAAAACTCGAGTTCCTTTTGGATTTCCTTCTTGATCAATGACAACCGCAGCATTGTCATCATATCGTATTATCATACCGTTGTCACGTTTGAGTTCTTTACATGTACGTACAATTACAGCTCGAATTACTTCTGATCTTTCTAGAGGCATATTGGGCACTGCTTCTTTGATTACAGCAACAATAACGTCACCAATATGAGCATATCGATGATTACCAGCTCCTATGATTCGAATACACATCAATTCTCGAGCTCCGCTGTTATCTGCTACATTCAAAAGGGTCTGAGGTTGAATCATATCATTTTTATTTGAATCTGTTATTTCAATGCAAAGAATGAGGAAAAAAAGAAATAGTGTTTGTCTAGAAATAAATAAACCCGCGGTTGTTTTTTCATCCTCAATACCCCTTTTGTTTATCTTTAGTTCTATATCCCTATCCTGAAATAATAAATTGAGTTCGTATAGGCATTTTGCACGCAGCTATTGAGATAGCTGCTCTGGCTACAGTTTCTGATACTCCACCCATTTCATAAAGTATTCGGCCTGGTTTAACAACGGATACCCAATATTCGGGAGATCCTTTCCCCGAACCCATACGTGTTTCCGTAGGTCTTATTGTAACAGGTTTGTCTGGAAATATACGTACCCATATTTTTCCACCACGACGTGCATATCGTGTCATTGCTCTTCGCCCTGCTTCTATTTGTCTAGCTGTGATCCAAGCAGGTTCAAGTGCCTGAAGAGCATATCTGCCGAAACTAATATGATTGCCCCGACAAGATATTCCCTTCATTCTTCCTCTATGGTGCTTACGAAATCTAGTTCTTTTAGGGTTATAGTTGATGGTTTTTTATTAATCCCACCTCTACTACAGAACCGGACATGAGAGTTTCCTCTCATCCAGCTCCTCGCGAATGAAAAGATTCGATACAGATACACATCTATTTAATAATTAGTACACTAAACTAAGTAATGGGATTTATTGATATTTCATTTATTACATAGGAAGCTCCATATATGGCTATATGTGTATATTTATAGATAATGCTTATTTTTTATAACGAATCCCTATTTTTTTTTTACTCTTATCGAGTCAAGCCAATATTGTATTGTAATACAATAAATAAATAAGGGTTTCGCGGGCGGATATTGACTCTTTCCTGCTTCATTCGTAGGATCAATCCATGACCTCTCAGAGTAAATCAATTTGTTCTTGGTTCGTTCCGCCATCCCGCCCGATGAATTATTAGGATTCATTTTTCTTTTATATTTTATTTATATTTTAATAGTAGAATCTTATATAGTTACAGGTTTCGTCGTTCCTATAGCTTCTCCATTAATGGTTAGGCCTGAACTCTGCAACGGAGCTCCCAACAAAATTTGTTCCCGAGCCAATCTCCTCAGTTTCTATTAACCCAGGGCTCTTTATTATTTATATTATACTTTATTATTTGTATTATTATATATATTAATATTAATGCTTTATCACACTGCCTTTTATGAGGTGATTCATAGACCATACATATTGGAATCATCTATCATTGATATTTTTGTTCTCTCTTTCTATCACCTTTCCATTTATCCGCATCCCTTTATTTTTTTCTTCAAAATCCATAATCAGATTTTTTTTTATGAAAATTTCAGTTGTTACAACTATATGATTGATTCAGTCATTCAGTCATATAGTGACTGTTTCTTGGGATCTCGACAATACGAAGCAATAAGTTGGTTATTAGTTTTTCGTTTATTTTATTGTTTTATTTTATATAGTTATTAAGTTTATAGTGGGGGTCAGTCTTTTTTTTGAAGCCCAGCTTTAAACTCTAAAGAAAAAACTAACGAGTCACACACTAAGCATAGCAATTATAAATTATAGCAAAAGTAAGATTAATCTATTTTTTATTCAACCTTATATAATTATAATTAGAATTGTTTATTTTTGTTTGATTTAACGGAAAAAGTAAAAAAACAGAAATAGTTTCTAATTTTTTGTTCTATCACTGGACAGAATGGCAAGATAAAAAAAGGTCTATTATTCCTCGTTCACAAATATCCAAATTTTTAGGCCTAATACTCCATGGATAGTTCGAATTGTATAGGAACAATGATCAATTTTAGCACGAATTGTTTGTAGAGGAACTCTACCTTCTCTGATCCATTCGACACGTGCAATTTCTTTTCCGTCGATACGCCCTGCAATTTGTATTTGAATTCCCTTTGTATCTGTTTGTTCAGTTAATTCAATAGCTCTTTTCATTGCCTTTCGAAACGAAACTCTATTTCTTAATTGTGAAGCCATATATTCTGCAAGAATATTAGGGTGTCCATAAGGTTTTTCAATTCTTGTGATAGCAATATTGAGTCTTCGGTTCACAGAATGCAACTCTTTTTGTACATTCATCTGTAATTCTTCGATCCCTCGCGTTCGGCCCTCTATTAATAAATTGGGAAACCCAATATAGATTATGACCTGGATCAAATCGATTCTTTTTTGAATTTCTATTCGTGCAATTCCAATTCCTTCGAAACCTGGGGATATTCTCTTATTTTTTTGTACATAGTTCTTGATACAATTCCGTATTTTCTCATCTTCTTGTAGACCTACAAAAAAAGTTTTTGGTTGTGCGAACCAAAAGGAATGATGATTTTGGGTTGTACCAAGTCTGAAACCAAGTGGATTTATTTTTTGTCCCATATTTTTTTATTCTATTATCTTTTCATCCATTTTTTTTTCTAAAGATAAATCGAAATTTTAGATGAATCTCTAAAATTTCGATTTATCTTTTAATACAATTGTTATATGACAAGTGGGTCTTTTTATCGGATAACTACGTCCTCTAGCCCTGGGTCTTAACTTTTTCACAAAGG